CTTGCGGAATATATGGCTTCACAATTAAAAAAAAGAGTTCCGTTTCGGAAGGCAATGAAAAAAGCTATTGAATTAACTGAACAAACAGATACAAAAGGAATTCAAATACAAATTGCAGGCCGTATTGACGGAAAAGAAATTGCACGTATCGAATGGATCAGAGAAGGTAGAGTTCCTCTACAAACAATTCGCGCTAAAATTGACCATTGTTCTTATAAAATTCAAACTATCTATGGAGTATTAGGCCTAAAAATTTGGATATTTGTAGACGAGAAATAATAGAATAGACCTTTCTTTATTTATCTCACCTGTACAGTGATAGAACAAAAAATGAGAAACTGTTCGCGTTTTTTTTCTTTTTTTTTCTGTTAAATCAAACAAAAAAAAACAATTCTAATTCTATAAGGTTGAATAAAAAATCGATTAATTTTTTTTATATAATTGCTATGCTTAGTGTGTGACTCGTTAGTTTTTTCTTTATAGTTTAGAGTTGGGCTTCAAAAAAGAAAAAAAAAAAAAAAGACTGAACCCCACTAGAAATAACTATATAAACATAAACTAAAAACAAATAACCAACTTATTGCTTCGTATTGTCGAGATCCCAAGAAACGGTCACTATATGACTAGATCAATCATATAGTTGTAACAACTGAAATTTTTTCCATAAAAAAAATCTTATTATGGATTTTTCAAAATAAAGGGATGTGGATAAATGGAAAGGTGATAGAAAGAGAGAACAAAAATATCAATGATAGATGAGTCCAATATGTATGGTCTATGAATCACCTCATAAAAGCAGTGTGATAAAGCATTAATATTGATAGAAAAAAATAAAGAGCCTCGGGTTAATAGAAACTGAGGAGATTGACTTGGGAACAATTTTTATTAGGAGCTCCATTGCAGAGTTCAGGCCTAATCATTAATGGAGAAGCTATAGGAACGACAAAACCTGTGACTACATAAGATTCCATTAAAAACGAATCCTAATGATTCATCGGGTGGGATGGCGGAACGAACCAAGAACAAATTGATTTACTCTGACAAGTCATGAATTGACCCTAAGAATAAAGCAAGCAAAGCAGGAAAGAGTCAATATTCGCCCGCGAACCCTTCATTTCATTTATTTACTGGATTACAATACTGTCTTGATTCGATAAGAATCAAAAAAAGGATTCGTTAAAAAAAAAAGAAAAATTATCTATAAATATACACGTCTAGCCCTATATACAACTTCCTACATAATAAATAAAATATCAAAAAATCCCATTACTTAGTTTAGTGTATTAGTTAGTAAATATATTTGTATGTAATATTATTGAATCCTTTCATTCGCGAGGAGCTGGATGAGAAGAAACTCTCATGTCCGGTTCTGTAGTAGAGGTGGAATTAAGAAAAAAAACCATCAACTATAACCCCAAAAGAACCAGATTTCGTAAGCAACATAGAGGAAGAATGAAGGGAATATCTTGTCGAGGCAATCATATATCTTTTGGAAGATATGCTCTTCAGGCACTTGAACCCGCCTGGATCACAGCTAGACAAATAGAAGCAGGGCGAAGGGCGATGACACGATATGCGCGACGCGGTGGAAAAATATGGGTGCGCATATTCCCCGACAAGCCTGTTACGGTAAGACCTACAGAAACACGTATGGGTTCAGGCAAGGGATCCCCCGAATATTGGGTATCCGTTGTTAAACCAGGTCGAATACTTTATGAAATAGGCGGAGTATCAGAAACAGTAGCCAGAACTGCTATTTCAATAGCTGCGTGCAAAATGCCTATACGAACTCAATTTGTTATTTCAGGATAGAGGTGTAAAACTAAACATAAGGGTATTGAGGATGAAAAAACAACCACGGATTTCTTTATTTCTGGACAAACACTATTTCTTTTTTTACTCATTCTTTGCATTGAAATAACAGATTCAAATAAAAATGATATGATTCAACCTCAGACCCTTTTGAATGTAGCAGATAACAGCGGAGCTCGAGAATTGATGTGTATTCGAATCATAGGAGCTGGTAATCACCGATATGCTCATATTGGTGACGTTATTGTTGCCGTAATCAAGGAAGCAGTGCCCAATATGCCTCTAGAAAGATCAGAAGTAATTAGAGCTGTAATTGTACGTACATGTAAAGAACTCAAACGTGACAATGGTATGATAATACGATATGATGACAATGCAGCGGTTGTCATTGATCAAGAAGGAAATCCAAAGGGAACTCGAGTTTTTGGTGCGATTGCTCGGGAATTAAGACAGTTGAATTTTACTAAAATAGTTTCATTAGCCCCCGAGGTATTATGAATACTAGTAGATAAACCTATAATATAGTTATAGTAGGATATCTGAAATGGATCAAACTAATCGACTGTGTCTCACGCATATACTTTGAATATATATAGATATAGAATATATTAATATATAAATAATATATAATAAAGAATAAAAATAAATAATTTCTATTATAATAATGAAAATTAAGAATTTCATAATGAAATTGAATAATTCAAGTAAAAAAACATGTTGATTATATAAAGGAAGGACCAACAATTAGAATTCATTATGGGTAGAGACGTTATTGCCGATATAATAACTTCTATAAGAAATGCTGATATGAGTAAAAACGGAACGGTTAGAATAGCATCCACTAATATCACCGAAAACATTGTTAAAATACTCTTAAGAGAGGGTTTTATTGAAAACGTTCGGAAACATCAGGAAAATAACAAATATTTTTTGGTTTCAACCTTACGACATAGAAGGACTAGAAAAAGAATATATAGAACTATTTTAAAACGTATCAGTCGACCTGGTCTACGAATCTATTCCAACTATCAAAAAATTCCTAAGATTTTAGGCGGAATGGGAATTGTAATTCTTTCCACTTCTCGAGGCATAATGACAGATCGAGAAGCTAGACTAGAAGGAATTGGAGGAGAAATTTTGTGTTATATATGGTGATCTTTCTCCGGTATCCTAATTTTCTTTCCTTCGAATTTCCTATTTGTGAAATGGAGAAGAAAAGTGATAACTCTTCCTTCATTAGTTAATACTTTAAGGGGGGTTGGCTTACCTGTACTGTAATGAAAGAAAAAAAAAATGGATTCATGAAGGTTTAATTACCGAATCACTTCCCAACCGTATGTTCCAGGTCCATTTATATAATGAAATGAAGATATAATTCTAGGTTATATTTCAGGGAGGATCTGGCGCAGTTCTATACAGATACTGCCGGGAGATAGAGTCAAAATTGAAATAAGTCGGTATGTATGATTCAACCGGGGGACATATAATTTATAGACTTCGCAACAAAGATTCGAACGATTAGATGAATTTTTGAAAACACTCCTTTTAGGGAGATACAGTTCGAAGCTAAAAAATACAAGAGACTTCTTTTTTTTCCAAGGAATAGATTCCAAATTTTAGGTAAGGAGTAAGAAATATGAAAATAAGGGCTTCTGTTCGTAAAATTTGTGAAAAATGTCGACTGATCCGCAGGCGCGGACGAATCATAGTGATTTGTTCCAATCCGAGACATAAACAGAGACAAGGATAATCTTTCTAAAAAAAGAACTTTATAAAGTCTCTAAAGGAAGAGAAGAGTAAGGGAAGGGGAAGGGCTATGTAAAAATAAAGGATCTCTTTGAACATGAAATGGATATCTCCATATCTTTCTATATATTTCTGATTCATATTTATGAGATGATAAAATATGGCAAAACCTATACCAAGAATCGGTTCGCGTAGGAATGGACGTATTGGTTCACGTAAGAATGGACGTAGAATACCAAAAGGAGTTATTCATGTTCAAGCGAGTTTCAACAATACCATTGTAACTGTTACAGATGTACGAGGTCGGGTGGTTTCTTGGGCTTCCGCCGGTACCTCTGGATTCAAAGGCACAAGAAGAGGGACGCCCTATGCTGCTCAAGCGGCTGCTTTAAATGCTATTCGTACAGTAGTTGATCAGGGTATGCAACGGGCAGAAGTTATGATAAAAGGTCCTGGTCTTGGAAGGGATGCCGCATTACGGGCCATTCGTAGAAGTGGTATACTATTAAGTTTCGTACGTGATGTAACACCTATGCCACATAATGGGTGTCGACCTCCTAAAAAAAGACGTGTGTAAAAAGAAAACAGATTTCAAGAGAAATAAATGATTCAACGATCTGATCAAATAATAATATTGGTATGATTCGAGAGGAAATAGCAGGATCCACTCGAACACTACAGTGGAAATGTGTTGAATCAAGAATAGACAATAAGTGTCTTTATTATGGTCGTTTCATTCTGTCCCCGCTCATGAAAGGTCAAGCCGATACCATAGGTATTGCCATGCGAAGGGCTTTACTTGGAGAAATGGAAGGAACATGTATCACACGTGCAAAGTCTGAGAAGGTACCGCATGAATATTCTACAATAGTGGGTATTGAAGAATCGGTACATGAAATTTTAATAAATTTGAAAGAAATTGTATTGAGAAGTAATCTGTATGGAATTGGAGACGCATCCATTTGCGTCAGGGGTCCTAGATGCGTAACCGCTCAAGATATCATCTCACCGCCTTCCGTGGAAATTGTTGACACAACACAGCATATAGCTAACCTGACGGAACCAATTGATTTGCGTATTGAATTACAAATCAAGAGAGATCGCGGATACCGTACGAACCCCACAAATAACTCTCAAGACGGAAGTTATCCTATAGATGCTGTATCCATGCCTGTTCGAAATGCGAATCATAGTATTCATTCTTATAGGAATGGAAATGAAAAACAGGAAATACTTTTTCTAGAAATATGGACGAATGGAAGTTTAACCCCTAAAGAAGCACTTTATGAAGCTTCTCGTAATTTGATTGATTTATTTATCCCTTTTCTACATGCGGAAGAAGGGAACTTTCATTTCGAGGAAAAAAAAAACAGGGTTACTCTACCCTTTTTGACCTTTCAAAATGGATTAACTAATCTAAATCTAAAGAAAAACAAAAAAGGAATTCCGTTGAAATGTATTTTTATTGACCAATCAGAACTACCCCCCAGGACATATAATTGTCTCAAAAGGTCCAATATACATACATTATTGGACCTTTTGAGTAAGAATCAAGAGGATCTTCTGAGAATTGAATATTTTCGCATAGAAGATGTAAAACAGATATTGGACGCTCTACAGAAGCATTCCCAAATCAATTTATCTAAGAATAAGTTTTTATTTTCAATCTATTAGAATTATTTCATATTCTTTTTTTAAAGTTCTAAAGAAAAAACAGAATTTTCGATCTTCGGAACGATCCATATTTTCGCGGAAAAAAAATAAAAAAGAAAATTCATGTATCTAGGGAAGATTCACTTTCGAAGTGATTATTCCCTAGATACTTACATCGTGGTATTTCCTGGTTGAATCAATTTGAAAAAGACCTAAAGTTAGAGATTTATCAATGGGTAATGTTGCTCCAATACCTAACCAAAGAGCTACTGCGGTACCAATCAAAAAAACTGTTGTAGCTACTGGACGACGAAATGGATTTTGGAATTTATTAACATTCTCTAAAAAAGGTACTGTTAATAATCCTGTTGGTACTGAAACCATTAAAAGAACACCCAATAACTTATTGGGTACTGTACGGAGTATTTGAAATACGGGAAAGAAATACCATTCGGGTAATATTTCCAACGGAGTTGCAAATGGATCCGCCGGTTCACCAATCATTGATGGTTCTAGAACTGCTAAGCCCACATTACATGCAATAGTACCTAGAATTACTACTGGAAAAATATATAAAAGATCATTAGGCCACGCGGGTTCTCCATAATAATTATGTCCCATCCCTTTAGCCAATTTAGCTCTTAATACAGGATCATTCAAGTCGGGTTTCTTTGTTATTGGGATAGGTGAATTCTTATGGATCCATCCCCCGAAGGAACCGGACATGATAAGTTTTCATCATCCGGCTCGAGCAAGAATCAAAAGAATAACAGAAATAGATGAATAGAAAATCCATATTTCATACATATTCACATATATATATAATGACTCTATGTAAGAAAAGATTTACCAGATTCCATTTCCGGAGTTGCAACTATTCATTGCAAAGAATTCAATTCTTACAGGTAAATGCTCAATATCCAAGTAGGCTTACAAATCTGATCATGATCATAATCAAGTGCTTTTTGGACCGTCTCATGTCTTTTTGATTTGATTGGTGTTTATCCCCCACAACATCTCGATTTTCTTACATACAAAGTATTTACTTGTTACTAATAAAGTCTAGCCCCATTCTTCCTTAGATCCCTTATTTCACTCCGATAGTATCATAGATCGGGATCGATGCAGAAGAAATGAATGCATTTCCATACTATAAATAAGTAAGTGGAATAGATAGAACATTGAATCGTGCCGCATGACTTATTCTATTCTACAGGATCTTACGGAGCCAGTTCATGCATGACATAATTCGGGTATGATCATAGAAAAGATTCTCCTCAAGCGAACCGGCCTATCCTATGCTACATAGGGGGATTTACGTGGTGGTTGGATGCGGAGACACGCTTGGTTGTGAATTCCAACGTGGCAGATAAAATCATATATCGGCATGGCCCAATCAATAGTTCAAGTCACACACTCCCATAATCCATCCTCTCTTCAGAGAATCCACTTCAACTATTCGTATCAAATAATAAAAAATATAATACTTCAAAGTTGAAGAGAAGTATCCAAACACCATGTCTTATTTTATTTTTTCAATAATCCATATTTGTGGCAATGAAATACTAAAAAAAATACTATTGATCCTTCCCGATATTATATATGAGAAATTATAAATATCTATGATCCGTCTTCTCTATACCCTAAAAAGCTATAGCTATAAAGGACCCGAAATACCTTGCTTACGTATCATTGGGAAGTGCATTAACATAAATACGGCAGTAAGAAGAGGCAATACAAAAGTATGTAAACTATAAAAACGGGTCAAAGTGGATTGGCCCACACTAGCACTTCCACGTAATAACTCTACCAAGGGTGATCCTATTACAGGAATAGCTTCAGGTACGCCTGTCACGATTTTTACTGCCCAATAACCAATTTGGTCCCGAGGTAAGGAATAACCAGTTACACCAAAGGATGCAGTCAATACAGCCAGAACCACGCCTGTAACCCAAGTTAATTCGCGGGGTTTTTTAAACCCACCCGTAAGATACACACGAAATACGTGTAGAATCATCATTAGAACCATCATACTTGCTGACCATCGATGAACTGATCGGATTAACCAACCAAAGTTTGCCTCAGTCATTATGTATTGAACAGAGGAAAAAGCCTCCGTAACGGTTGGACGATAGTAAAAAGTCATAGCAAAACCCGTAGCTACTTGTACTAAAAAACAAGTAAGTGTGATCCCTCCTAGACAATAAAATATGTTGACATGGGGAGGAACATATTTACTAGTTATATCATCTGCAATCGCTTGAATCTCGAGACGTTCCTCGAACCAATCATATACTTTATTGAGATAGGTAATCCAAGAGGACCTCCCCCCCCCCCCGAGAACCGTATATGAGAATTTCATCTCGTACGGCTCAAACAAAAACACACAAATACTGGTTTCAACGGATATGTAATAGAAAGTTCAAAACTTCTTAGTCTTCTTAGTCGCTGGATTCGATTTGTCCCGAAGATAGGAAGTCAAAAAATCCGAATCTCTTCTTTGTGATGATAATGCCAAAAAATTTCAAGTCAGCTCATCTGTCTTTCTTTATGCTGATCGTTACAGGCTTCTTGAATCTTCTCTTTCCTATTTTTTTTTTCATTTGTTGTTTTTTTGCGTAATGGGAATGATTCTTGTTTTACTATTAATTAATAGGAATTCTCTTGTTGAGACCCTACGAATCAATTAAAACCTCAGATTCATACTAGAACCACGGTGATTTAACCCCAAGCTAAACTCAAAGGTTCTCTGAGTAAGAACCCTTTGATCATCACTTAATCAATGAGTGGATGTAATGACTCAACAAAATCTAGAGAAAGAGTTGTCCTTCGGACAAAATGAATAAGCCTAAAGAAAGAAAAATCATTTGATTTAGGAAATATCCATTTGCATTTTTTTTTGAGTCCGGTTACGAGGTCTAAGTCTAAATAGTAGATATGAATCATAGTTTCAATATTTCTTTTCTTGATCTATTCTATATATTCAGTGTTCCAGATATTAGGATAAATATCCGACGGGATAAAATCATCTTGATAGAGATGACAGGACCATTCTCTGTATTATCAATAGGATCAATTATAACAAGTCACACGCTCATATTCCGGAAATACTGAAACAAAGAAATTCCACAGTCGAACTACCAGAACGATCCATCAATCCGAGTCTTAAGTCATTTTTTTTTATTGAAAAACTAAGGCTTCATATCATAGTTCTTATGAACCTAACTCACTGAAATTCCATCTAGTAAAACAGAAGAATTATAAATTTCCAAAATGATAGATAGGAATATCGCAAATAGAGCCATTGCAACTCCCATAAGTGGTGTAGTCCCCCAGCCCGGAGCTACTTTACCATATTCCGAATTCAACGGTTTCAATAAACTCCCTACGGTAGTTGGTTTTGGCCTAGCTCTAGAGCTACCCTCAACGGTTTGTGTAGCCATAAATCTTTTTTAATCATTGGTCGAGATCTGTTGACTTTGTATACCATTCCGTTGTAGTTGTAAATAAACGATCTTATCGTAGATCCATTGCGATCTTGAAAATTATCTAAAAATGGAAACAGCAACCTTAGTCGCCATCTCCATATCCGGTTTACTTGTAAGCTTTACGGGATATGCCTTATATACCGCTTTTGGGCAACCCTCTCAACAACTAAGAGATCCATTCGAGGAACACGGGGACTAGACTAGTTGAAGTAATGAGCCTTCCATATCGGGAGGCTCGTTACTTCAGTTGAAATAATGAAAAATCATTTCATTTTTTAGTCGGAACCTTAGGCGGTTCTCGAAAAAAAATAGCGAAAAAAATTATCCCCAAAGTCGAGACTAAAAGGAATGTATAAACCAATGCTTCCATAGATTCGATCGTGGTTTACAATTATAGCTTTCATACCTAATTCATTTGGGATCATTTACTATTACTATATTACTATATAATAGAAAAAGAAAATATAAAATAAAAAAGTGAAAGAATCAAAGAAAAGAAGGTTATTCAGGTCAAGATTTCTCGGGTAACTTATTTAAATAAAAAAAAAAATAGAAGTGAAAGATACCAGAGCGATCTTGTATCAAACTACTTGTCTCCTTGTAGTTGGATCTCCAAGTTTTTGGAATGTTCCAAATTCTACTTGAGCATCCAAATCTGGATCAATACCAGCAAAAACATCTCTGAACAAGGTTCTGGCACCATGCCAAATGTGTCCGAAAAAGAAAAGCAAAGCAAACGTAGCATGCCCAAAAGTGAACCAACCTCTTGGACTGCTACGAAAAACACCATCGGATTTCAAAGTAGCCCGGTCTAATTCAAAAATTTCACCTAATTGCGCACGTCTAGCATATTTTTTCACAGTAGAGGGATCACTATAACTGACTCCATTGAGTTCGCCACCATAGAATTCAACGGTTACACCCACTTGTTCAACACTATACTTTGATTCTGCTCTTCGAAAAGGAACATCCGCCCTCACAATTCCATCTCCATCTACCAAAACTACCGGGAATGTTTCAAAAAAAGTAGGCATACGACGTACAAAAAGCTCGCGCCCTTCTTTATCTCTAAAAACGGGGTGTCCTAACCACCCAACAGCTATTCCATCCCCGCTGTCCATTGAACCCGCTCTGAATAATCCCCCTTTCGCCGGATTATTACCAATGTAATCATAAAAAGCTAATTTTTCGGGAATTTTAGACCAAGCTTCCGATAAACTCAGATTTTCGGCTAGTCCGGCACCAATTCTTCGATATATTTCTTGCTGGAAGTATCCCTGATCCCACTGATAACGAGTGGGACCAAATAATTCGATTGGGGTAGTTGCTGAACCATACCACATAGTTCCAGCAACAACAAAAGCTGCAAAAAAAACAGCAGCGATACTACTAGAAAGTACAGTTTCAATATTACCCATACGTAATCCTTTGTATAGACGTTGAGGCGGACGGACACTAAGATGGAATAGGCCCGCTAATATGCCCAGTGTACCCGCTGCAATATGATGAGAGGCGATTCCTCCCGGAACAAAAGGATCAAAACCTTCCACGCCCCACGCTGGACTTACAGATTGTACTTTTCCTGTTAGTCCATAAGGATCGGACACCCATATTCCAGGACCATATAAGCCTGTTACATGAAATGCACCAAAGCCAAAGCAGGCAAGTCCTGAGAGAAATAAATGAATTCCAAAAATCTTGGGCAAATCCAAAGAGGGTTTTCCCGTACGTTCATCACAGAAAATTTCTAGGTCCCAATACACCCAATGCCAGATGGCCGCCAAAAAGCACAAGCCAGAAAACACAATATGTGCCCCTGCCACGCCTTCATAACTCCAAATACCCGAATTCGTTACAGTTCCTCCCGAAATATTCCAACCACCCCACGAATTGGTTATTCCTAAACGAGTCATAAAGGGTATAACGAACATACCTTGTCTCCACATTGGATCAAGAACCGGGTCAGAGGGATCAAAAACCGCTAATTCGTATAGAGCCATCGAACCGGCCCAACCAGAAACTAGAGCTGTATGCATTATATGGACAGAAAGCAATCGACCAGGATCATTCAATACGACAGTATGAACACGATACCAAGGCAAACCCATGGAAATACCCCTTTATCAAAGAAAAATAGACACTATGTAACTTTATCGCATTGGAATATAGTATGTACCTAACCTTTTCAGCGGATTCTGTATGAGAAAAGGTTACTATTTATTCTATTCCGTTGAAAGTTGAAAATAGCGGAAGAATTCTGTTCGTAAGAATCGTAAGAACAAAGAGAAGCAGATCTATTCTATACCCGATAAGTACCGATACGCAATGGGAGCATTGGTCCCATTTTTGGGGAACAGATACTTGTTTATTATTCAATAGATCGATCCCTTCATTAAAATTTTTATTTATTTATTCTGTCTTTCTCTAAAAACCTCCCCTTCCAATTTATGTATAAAATAGAATAAAAAGAAAATAAAAAAATGATAAGGACAATAAAACCATTCTTACGTTTCCATATTAAAGTGAAGTATAGTACTTATTTTTTTCTTTAATTTAATGCCCATTGGTGTTCCAAAAGTACCTTTTCGGAGTCCTGGAGAGGAAGATGCAGTTTGGGTTGACGTATAGTGCGACTTGTCAGACATATTGGGTCGTATGGGATTTCCCCGTTTTCTTCCCCGATCGAGATATCCTCTATTTCGCCCAAGAAATATTGTATTGATTCAAGAATCAATCATATTCGGAGCGTGAAGTGCAATTAGATCAATTTATCTTGAGGATCAATATTATCAATTCGCAGAATTTATGGTTGACTTGGAGTAATAAAATAAAGTATCCAGGCTCCGTTTAGAAAATACCAAATTGGTAAAATAGTAATATATGCACAATTACCGTTTGTAGCATAGAGTATTCTTATACTTAATTATAGGGGCGACCTCAAATTGCCATGCCAACCAGTATGATGAATATATCGAATAGTTTTTTGGGGGGCATGAAACGAATTGAAAAAAAAAAGTCGTAGCAAAAAGAAGTGGTACTGAGATCATTTGCCCTATATATGCAAATGGAATTCGGATAGATCTTTCCCCGGAGTAGAACATGAACCTAAAAGAATTGAAAGGACCCATTCGGGAACAAGAAAATGACATCGTGATTTGAATCTCGACGAAACAATACATCAATGAGACGTTAATTCAATAAGTTCAGTAAATTCTTTTTTTTTAGGGAAGGGCCCAAACGCGTGTTCTTTTTTTTGAAAAAGAGAAGAAAAGCAAACCCCTTTATTCTTTATTAGTATTAGAAAAGCAAAAAATCTGTTACAAAAAAAGAGATAGGATTGGAATCGAAACATTGATTCTTTTTTCGCAATTTTTTTGAGCCGTATGCATCCAAAGATGCACGTACGGTTCCTAAGGGATACAACTTTGTCCCAATCAACCGACTTTATCGAGAAAGATTACTTTTTTTAGGACAAGAAGTTGATAGCGAGATTTCAAATCAACTTGTTGGTCTCATGGTATATCTCAGTATAGAAGATAATACTAAGGATCTTTATTTGTTTATAAACTCCCCCGGCGGATGGGTAATCCCGGGAATAGCCATTTATGATACTATGCAATTTGTTTCACCTGATGTACATACAATATGCATGGGATTAGCCGCTTCAATGGGATCTTTCATTCTGGTTGGAGGAGAAATTACCAAACGTCTAGCATTCCCTCACGCTTGGCGCCAATGAGTTTTATTTGAAAAAAAAAAAAGAAGAAGACTAGGCCTTCGCCATATCGAATATCAATAATAGGTAACAATAGCATGGCACTTCGAATTCGATATGAACAAACTATTATTGTTTTTCCTAACATGAGATTTTGTATCGAGATAGTAGTATGAAACAAAGGTTATTTCCGATTGATTTTATCTTATGTGTCGGGAGTACATTTCAGCGTCACAAACTACTTTTCTTCCACACCAGAAGTCTCTTTCTGATATTTATGTTACGAAGAAAGAAAGAGTACGAAAAAAAATTCTTTTTCCTTATTTGATTGTATCAAAAAGAAACTTTGGGATTGCTAAATCATAGACGAGATAAATATAGAAAGCAACAGAACCATCATAGTATTTTTTTACTCCTACGATACGAAAGGAAGGGTGGTAAATGGATCATTCAACGATCTGAATTGGATGGATTCTCTTTTTTTCTTCGATAGAAGGGAGGAAAAAAGAAATTCCATTGCAGAGCCGTATGCAATGCGCAAAAGACGCCCGTACGGCTGTTCAATTCTATTTTTTTTTTTTTTATCCCTTACTTTCTTTACTTTAGCTTTAGCCCAATCGTGCGAAATAGAAGAACCCCTCATGCATGATAAATAAATATTATCAGGGTTATGATTCACCAACCTGCTAGTTCTTTTTATGAGGCACAAGCAGGGGAATTTATCTTGGAAGCGGAAGAACTACTGAAACTTCGCGAAACCCTCACAAAGGTTTACGTACAAAGAACAGGCAACCCTTTATGGGTTATATCCGAAGACATGGAAAGGGATGTTTTTATGTCAGCAACAGAAGCCCAAGCTCATGGCATTGTTGATCTTGTAGCGATCGAAAATTCAAATACTGGGGATCTCGTATAAATACATGACATGATTCCATTTCAAACCAATTTGAATTTTCATGGAAATAATTCATAATTATGAATCATCAGGTTAAGATCGATCTAAACCAACCTGTTCTATTATATAGATACGACATGCCAACAATTAAACAACTTATTAGAAACACAAGACAGCCAATAAGAAATATGACGAAATCCCCCGCTCTTCGAGGATGTCCGCAGCGTCGGGGAACATGTACTAGGGTGTATGTGCGACTCGTTTAGATCATGAGTTCAAACAAATGAAACAAATTTTCCAGTACCAATCACCAATACCAATGAATAGGATAGATAGAGTGGAGTGGAAAAAATTAATTTCATTTACTATCTAAAACTAAAAATGAAGATCTATCATATACCTATATTTTTTGCGTATAAAATTTATGGTTTCCATTGGTGCAAATCCAATCATCTCAATTTGTTTAAGATGAGAAGCAATTCCCCATTGGTAGCAAATAAGTTATCCATTAAGCGGGGGAAATAGTACTATAACAACCAAAAAGGTTATGTTCCCATTCATTCTTGAAAGAACGGACTAACAAGGTCAGCTACCTAGCCAACTTTCATAATTAAATGCCGTCACTGTATGGATAGCCTTTTTGTGAAAAGAATTTTGACTGTATAATTGATTGGTAGAGCTAAAGAGTCTGAGCTATACAAGTTCAGAATAATATTTGATTAACTAAAAGAAGAGGCTCCGGTGTATAGAGAGGACCTCACCGTTTACGAAGTAACCATAGAAACGATGGAACCCATTTTTTTTTTATTTTATTTATTTAGTATCACTAGGATTTCTTATTTCCAGGTATTTTACCTGGAATGAATAAAAAATAGTGGTTGGGAAGGTCATAGTAGCAAAAGCCATTGGAATTTCTATTTTATATATTGGAATAATCCGTTTTGTTATTAATAAACCGGGGGATAAAAGGATAACTGAAAGAAGAGAAATCCATTAGTTATTCATTAAAGTTTAATTTGATTCAATGACCAGAGTTAGACGAGGATATACAGCTCGGAGACGTCGAACAAAAATTCGTTTATTTGCATCAACCTTTATAGGGGCTCATTCAAGACTTACTCGAACTATTACTCAACAGAAAATGAGAGCTTTGGTTTCTTCTCATCGAGATAGGGGCAAGCAAAAGAGGGACTTTCGTCGTTTGTGGATCACTCGGATAAATGCAGTAACTCGCGAGAATAGGGTATTCTATAGTTATAGTAGATTCATACACAATCTATACAAGAAACAATTGATTCTTAATCGTAAAATACTTGCGCAAATAGCTATATCAAATAAGAATTGTCTTTATATGATTTCCAATAAGATTATAAAATAAAAGAGATTCTAAAATCATATCCATATCATATGAAAATCCTATACATATATAGGAATGGTTGAAACAAAATTCCCCGGAGTCTATTCTCCGGGAAGATAGAATAAAAATAAATGAAGATAAGATGAGTAGTGGGAATGAACGAACATCTTTCAAAAAAAGATTTCTTCGTCCCCTCTTTGTTGTTTCTTATAACACAACAATCAAATCTGGATTTGAGGCTTTTCGAACAAAACATCAATTTGAGCTTGGGTTCCAATTGGAGTTTTGAATCAATGGAAAATCTATTTATTTCTATTATTTATTTCTGGTTCTA